TGAAACTACTATTGATATGGAATTGAATGAAATACTGAAGGTCGCCCTACTGAAGTACCAAAGGTGCGCGGAGCGAACTCGCACCACTTTCTGCGTGTTGCTTTAGAGACAACTAAGAGTTCAGTCGTGTTGCGTAACGAGTCTAAGAACAGCTCAGTCAAGCTTCCTTGTTCCTTAGCCTAGTCTATATCCACAGCGTTGCTTCCGCGTCCCTTAGTCTCGCTATGCTTAACGTGCCTATCTTACCCCGTTCGTAGAACGAAGGAAGCACAACGGTCGGGAAGCATCCTTGGCTTGGGATCGGGAGGAAAGCTCTGAAATGGTCTCATTGTCGGTATATCATTCTAGTTTCGAGGACGGGCCCTCGAGTGAGTGCTTTCCCGCGATAGAGAAATAGATAGAGTGGGTTTCCCCTGCTTTTTGAATAGAAGATTGGGTTGGTCCGATCCTGTCCTGCTCCAACCAAAAGAAAGGAAAATGCCAAAGAGAGCCCTTCAACACTCTACGTTGCTCTGTCTATTGAAAGAATCTCCTAAAACCTTGCGTTGTCACTTTAGTAACCCGCCCTGCTCTTCGACTTTACGTAGCGAAAGAAACCACCTAGCTCGACAGCAGATGATGCAGATGGAAAGTCACTGGTGGACCAACCACCTCTCTCAAGTCGAACTGAAAAAGAAGTTCATCGACAACACCGGCTCGTACTCGCTATTTAAGATTTCGTTTGGAATTGGATTTGCAACCACCAGGATGGGAACATCTTCATCTCATTGGATCAACTTCATCGGAGAAATCCAGTTCTACGGCTCATGGTTCGAGCTCAGAAAAGAAAGAAAAGAAGTCAAATTCAGTGGGCCGAATCGAAGTCTTCCTCCTCACGCTTTCTACTAGTCGGATAGGTTAACAGCTTCTGCCTATAGGCCCGTCTTTGCGTTTAGGCTGGATACATTCCTTTCAAAGCGTGATAAAATCATTGATTTAAAGGTCTTATTCTCGCTTAGCGCTTGTGCTAAGGGCTTGTGCTAAGGAGGAATCGAACCTTTTAGTTTCTTTATATGATCTTTCTTCCTGCCAAATTATTAAATGCATAGATAGAGTTGGTCCTTCACCTACTCGCTGTACTCTTTGTGACCTCAGCCATGCAATCAGTTTACGGGTATCAGGAGTGAACGGACTAGTAGAACCGTATCCCGAGAACACGACTCAGCGAACGAAGCAAATCCCGGGCGACCATAACGCATCTAGAACGTCAACAAGGGCCTTTAGCTTGATGAATCGAGAATGTAGTGGAATAGCTCGTCGACTGAGAGAAGGACCGGGAAGCACTTCCAAGAGCAACAGATGCGAGTTGGCTTAATTAAGGGAAAGCAGACTCGCCTGCCACAGCCCTGTTAACTATTGGAATCAGGAGCTTCCGATCCCATCCCTTCAATCACCGTTACTCGATCCGAACTGGAACTGACCTGGAACCGAACTACCACACTACGTCCTGCTGCTGCTTCCCTGGTCTGACTGGAACTATTACTAAATGAGATTTCCTGGACCACGTTGATGGTACCAGCTTGAGTGAAGGAAGTTGCAGTAGAAAGAAGAAGGCATCGTTGCCCAACCAATCAGATCAGTCACCCGGGAAAAACGTGGCAAGTCCTGATCTAAAGATGTTGCTTGGAGAAGGTGGCAAAAGAGCGAAGCGAGGGTCCGAAGGAGGGTGGCGCAAGATGGACGAAGTGGAAGCACAGTTACCTTAGCCCCTAAAACTAGTTGGAAGAAGAACCTGCCCATCTTTTTTCTTGATGAATTGAGGGGAACCTGATAGAAAATATGGCACGAAGACTGCCCGAAAGGGGGTCTCATCTCTCACTGCAGCACTTGCCGCCTACCCCTGAAATGGTCGAGAAAGTAGATCTGGTGAACGAACCAGCTTGAGTGAAGGAAGTTGCACTTCCAGTACCAAGTTCATATTCTAATCGCTGGATCCACAAACGAGACTGAAAGTCGAAGTGGACTACAACTCGATCTCGTGATTGCTCGGGTCTTGTAACATCCAGTTGCTGCCTATTTAACTAAGGCTCTCTCTTGACCGGCTTTTGGGGAGCGAAGCGATCGATCTTGTTTGACTGAGGTGCTCACTGGGTCTTTCAGATTGGTAGCTTCTTTCCCGTCTTGGTCCGTGTCGAAGAGAAATATGGAACCCATCAATGCCCGACCCTAGACTTGAATGAAGCAGCCCGGCTTGGAGCCCTATTTTGGTTATGGGTATCGTGTAGATCCAGCCAAATCCCATATTAGAGACATTGGGGCACCTGCACCTTTATATTAACAAAAAAGATAGGGACCGACCCTTCTCTTCTATCTATACGTGGGATACATTCCCTCTTATCCGGTTAGGGCTTCTTCCCAAGAAATGAACAAGCATCGAAGGCCATTAAAAGCCATGGTACTGAGACCCACCGCTCACCCAACTCACAGTGCGTGGTCGAATTCCTAGGGCGGGCCACACCACACTATAGAATGAAGAATGAAAATTGCTAGCCTTTATTATTTCACATTCCACGGGATTCTCCTTCTGCATCTTTTCCGAGGCTTCTTTCTCTAAGAGCGCATGCCGAATGGGCCCAATTATGCACCTGGCTGCCTTATTGCAAAACCCATCAATCCCCGGAGGTTGGTATACGAAATACAAAGAAAGGCGGAATTTGCAGCATTCAAGTTATTGAAGAAAGTCTTTCCTATAAGAAAGAGGGGGCATTCCGTATTAATTAGATAGAATGAGGGAAGCCTACTTTGATCTTGTTCTAAAGTGCGCCCATTAGTACTACTAAAAGAGCCAGGCCAAACAACAGGCTTCTTATATAAATAGAAAGCCCTTTCCCTATCTGCCTTATCCGCACCTATCTACTCTTTTCTTTGGAATGGAAGGTTCGGCTATTCAAATCGTAAGCATAGATTTGGAAATAGATAAGTGGAAGGGTTATTTTGTTCTATAAACCTCGCAGAAGCGGGAGAGCGATCAACCAATTGTTGGGTTCCTGTGCCCTAGTTTATTCATGTGGTTGGGTTAGGCGTATCCGAAACGTAGGTATTACTCTCTTTCTTAACCTGGCCTTACCTTTCGGAAATGTAGACGGGTAAAGCGGATGGAAAGTCTCTCATAGCTACATAGAGATCGAGCTTGGAGGCCAGTCTAGCAGGTGATTTGATCGGGCGCCCACGGAGGCTGCGAAGGGGAATCGGTTCTACTTGAAACGGGGACGATCATCCCAATGGTCACTCATATGGTACTATATGTAGGAGATATTCTTAAAGATCTCATAAGGAGAAGGGAACGACCCCCTTCGATCCTGCCTGCAAAATTGGGGAAGATAGATAAAGGGGAGCTGGCTTGACCAATAGGTACTTCTTCGCTCTAATCTAAATGGAGATAGGGCTTGATGAATCGAGGAGATGGAAACTTCCAAGCAACTTTATGGCGATTTGCAAAGATCGACTCCTACTGTGCCCAACAGCGCTTAAAAACAAGCAAACATTTAACATCTTTTTCAGAGAGGGTGACCGGTTTAATCCCTTCATCGGGAATATATATGAGCTCTCCGATTAGCAGACTCTGAAGAATGAGAAGGAACCACGGCTGCTGCTTCTTTAAATAAAAAAAGTTTTGGATCATCAATATCGTTCTTGATGCTAAAATCTCCCTCTATGGGTGTCGAGGGGCTTTACGGCTTCTTCATTCCTAGCCGAAAGTTTAGTCTAGTATTTGACCCAGCCTAGTTCTGGAATCGGAATGTTTTATAGATATGCTTTCAAAAAAGCAAGGAGTTCACAAGCTATTGATCTACTATATAAGCAGAAAGGGGTGATTAAAAAGCAGCTCGAGACCTCATGGACATAGAGCCTTCCTCTCCCGTTGCTGTTCGGGCTCGGCCGTTAAAGGACGTACCCAAATAGAGCCGTTTAGGCGATAGAATCCTTTATCATGTTTGCCTATCTGACATGACTAACGTTGGTTTTTCTTTCTCAAATAGGGCCACTGGATGCGTTTGGGGATAGGAGGAGATTGACCACTAGGGGGTTCACATGACATGATCTGGAACGGGTGACTCCACTAGCAAGGGAACGGCGGATTCATAATCCACTCTCGCTAATTAGACAAACGGGAATCGAACCCAATTACGAGAGCCTACTATCTCTGTCCTCAACAGTCGCTTCTTTTCTTGCTATCCTTTTTTCTTACCAAATTGCTTAGGTAATTATGGGTGATCGCTCCTTCTTGACCAGGAACTATAGATGCAACTCATATCGTTGAGGTATTGTTCCCTTCGATCGAATAGATTTCCGGAATTAGCTAAACTAAAACAGAGTGTTTTGTACTTTCCTTTCCCTATGGTCAAGCTGTTTCACTCCTTAGCACAAGCGCTAAGCGAGAATCATTCCTTGAATAGGAAGAGTTTCACCATTAGCAAGGGCAATTGAAACATTACCGACATCGTTTGAAAGATAAGAGAAGTCGTCAGTTGACCCGGCGGTTCGAAGCTCCCGAGTCAACAACCTAAGGGAGGTTCTTACTTGACTTAGGTGTGAAGATACCTGCGGCATTGGCAGAGTGGGTCTCTTTCTCTTGAGAAGAAGAGACATCGGATCTTGATCTTTTGCTAAGGTAGAATTGAGCGAATTCTTCGAGAATCTCGTTCGGCACTTTTGATAAAGTAGACGATGCTTGCTTCTTATCAAAAACCTCAGGTGGAATAGTTGGCTTTTCTACAGCTGCGTATGCGGGCTTAAGTCACTTTGCCTTTCCGGGAAGATCATCTGGTTTGCCGTTAAGTTCCCAACATCGATCCACGGTATGATTTGGCTTCCCACAATGAGAGCAAATGGGCCGGTTTAAGCCCCCATTCCTTCCTCTTCCACTCTGAGTTGTATGATTGGTAAAGGATCAATGGCCTCTAGCCAAAAGGGCTGAGGCTTAAATGAGAGCATGGGGTTATTCATCGCAAGCTGTCTTGCTTCCTCATTGAGTAGAACTGGAAGGACGTTGTCTCTTCTTCTCAAGTTCTCATTTGCAAGGATCTGGACTTTGATCAGCTCGTATTCCGGCTTCAGTCCAGCCAAAAGATGCCAGGTGTGCCAACTGCACTCAAATTTCATCCACCAACCGCCAGAGCCATTACACCTTACAGCTGCCTTCCAAGCCCTACCACTGTGATGTTAGAATTTCAATGAAAGAAATTTCTAATAGAATGCTGGTGACTTTAATGCGGTCGTTGATCCATCCGAGAAATTGGGGAGCCACGTAGACTATTCAGGGGAGGTATGCTAATCGATGATCTACTGATATAGCTAGTGCTACTGGAGCTGCTGCTAGATATGCCATTGGCTTAACTGGCTCTAAACCCTCCCACCGGATAAAGGAATTCAATTTAAAGTAGCCGTCTACACCTAAATTCTCGTCTTCACTGATCCGCATTTATAATGACCGAGACACCTATGTATTCTGAGGCATCAACCTATGTGTTGCCTCTGTTCTCATTCTTTGGTAGTCACAGATTTGTCTTCCCGTTAAGATTCTCCTGACTACATGTCGTTTCCTTGGTCAATGTATACGAAAGTATCTGACCTAAGTTCACGATATTGTCATCAGGCATGGGTTCTCCACGAGCTGTTGATGTTTGGTTATTCCAAATGTCGACCACTTTTTGGTCCTATGTCTGTGTCTACTACAGATGATGAACAGATGCTCTCTTTCTTTAAGGGAGGTTGGCTTTTAAGATGGAGGGTGCAGGCAAGGAAAGGACGTTTTCCATTCCTTCTGCTTTGTTGCAAGCTTTGTTGCGGCCGGCTCATGACTGGTGTATGTCTATCCTTAGGATGATTCCTATGGACGGGACATAACATATGATCAGTTAAAGCCATTAGAGAAGAGTTGTTGATTGGAGTTTGGAGGTCGCTGGTTGGTAGAGAGGAGATTGTAGCAGTACAACGCCAACCATTACTGCCAAAGCTACTGTTCGATTCGCGGGCTGGAGCTTGAGAGGATCGAAGACGTCAGGTTGCCTGAAGGCTTCGGAAATCATTTCGTGCGTCTGATTCGGGTGAACGCACGGGAACCCAAGCTGTAAAAAGGGACAATTCATAACTTCTCGTATCGCATTTGCGTACTCCGCGGAGCAGCAAGCCGCCGGTTGTACCAATGGGGGCTCGGGCAGCAAATACCACCAGACGAAAAGTCCGCTTAGAATGCATGTTAGCAGAACCGAGCGGAGATCCCGAAAGTAGGATAGGGATAAGGCGTCTTAGAAAGCGAATGCTCTGGTTTTTCCGCTTTCTCGCATCGCGTCCCCCAGTCCCATTACCCGCTCCGGTGATCTTAGCAGCTTGGCGGTGTACCCCCGATTGGGAGCCATTGCCGAAGAAATCGTTAAAGGCAACTGGCCGAGCCCGGCAAAAAGAGGTTTCCAGAGCGAAAGCGCTTGAAGTTGAATATTCTTCCGCGAGGCGGGGCCCTTCAAGCACGCTTTATTTTGTAAAATACTTTGAAGTTTGGACAACGGGTTGATCCACTGTTGTAGATGAGAGAGTGGACCACTTGCAATATCCTCCTTCAGCGCCTTCGGAAAGCGCCGCCTTACATTCGGACGGAGAGTCGGGATCGAAGAACTAGGTTTGTTGCTACTACTACTTCTACTAGAAGTACCATAATCGGGCCGCTTGAAAAACGGCACTCTTTATTGTGTGCTCTGAGGAACTCCTGGTTAGAAGTCACCTTGAGTCCGCTAAAAGACTAGTCACTAGTCTTCTTTCTTATTTGCTGGATGAGAGAAAGAAATGCTTTATTAGGCCTATTGATTCTCTGCAATCAAGGGCCATACATTTTCAAAATTAGATTGGCCAAGTCTTCCTAACGGGAACTGCAGGCTGAGGCACTTGGCCTAGCATCGGGTTCTGAGGAAGAAAGTTCTGGCCATATAACTAAGAAGGCGGCAAATCCTTCCTTTGCCTTTCCTCCCTAACTCTGTCATCCAATGCATATTCTATATAGCACCAGCCCCTCTTTTTCTTCCTAAGAGCGCTTCCTCAGTAGATATTCAATCTCTATCACTAGCAGCTTAACGTCCTTCTTTCAAACAGTCTATTTCGCTAGTCCCACGGCCCTCTCTCTGTCGATAGCAGCTCCTTTTTCCTTCTCTGTGCGTGGGTTAGCACTTGACTTGATCGGATACTTTTTCTTATTTCTATTTCAAAGAATCAAGTTCCCAGTTCGATTGGATAGATCTCCTAGCCCCTCCTTCGCTTCCGAAAGGAGGCAGCCACCTTTGCTCGATACCGGGTTTCCCGGCTCCCGATCCTCCTGCTTTCCTATGCACTAAGACCCTCATTCTAACGACTTAGCGAATCAGTCCCCGAGCGAGTTAAGATCGGCCTCCTTTGTATGGAAAGGGTGAGGAAATTCCAAAGTAAAGGCGCCCTACTATGATGATGATGGGGGTGCCGCCTACTCTCTTTGATTAGTTTGGATAAGGCCTGAGAGTGGAAGGCTCCCCGCCTTCGGTAATCAAAGAGCTTCTAGTACGAAATTATGCATTCTTTATCCGCTTTCCAACTTCCGTTAGAAACTAATCTCGCTCAGTTCTTACATAAGAAGTTCCTTCCCTTACTAGATATTAGACACAGGCTTCCTCTATCCCTTCGCGCGGGGTAACGAACGCTACGCCCCTTAGGTGCCTAAGCCTCCTGATCCTACTCCTACTCCTGCGCTAAGTCTTTGTCTCAATGACTGCTAGATTTCTAAATCTCTTCCTTGGCTTAGTATAAGACTTATCTCCTCAAGAAGCCGATTCTATACATTCCGCTAGCTCTTCTTTAACAGGAGCTATAGACAGCCCTGGGGGACTTTCCCCAGAAAGAGAAAGCTGAAAGTCAAAAGCAGGGGAAGCCGAAAGAGAACTTAAAGCTTTCCTCAAAGATTCCATTCTCCTACTGCTACAAAGAGAGTTTCATAGTCTCGATCTTATACCCGGAATAAGCCTCTCTGGTCGTCTTGGGTTAAGAGGAAATATCTTCGCCGGAATTCTCTTTGGCAGGTGGACAGGCCTAAAGACTCTGATTCGGTCTTGGTATATTATCCTAATAAGAGATGATGTAATGGATGCAATTCGCTATCAAATTGGAGACGGAGGTCCGTTTTTGGCATCATCCTTGGCTTACGAATGGCCCCTTATCCCGGCCAGTCGACTACAGTTTTTGGGTTATCTCTCGTATTCCAGAAGCTGCTCGCCTTTCGGACCTTATTGGTAATCAGAGGTGCGTTCTTCCTACAGCCAGAAATGGATTTTCTGGGGGACATATGGCAGGCGATTAGGGCATTGGGAATTCCCCCAGTACCTTTGCCTGACAGGGTGGTATGGGCCTTAGATACTGAAGAGGATTTCTTCTTCAGCTTGTCGAGAGAAAGAAAAATGAAGCGAGTAAGGGCGGTGGGTATAGCATAGGAGACAGGTGCATTCAATCCTGTTCTCACCAGCCTGTGCTGGGAGTACGCTTCATTAGGATTCTAAACCTTGCCTTATTAGGGCAATCAGTTCTGGCACAAAAGCCATTCTTGTAATGCCCCTTGATGGGATCTCATCTTCTCTGCGGGATTGGTTCCCGAATACTAACTACTATTCTCAGGGTTGAAAGTAAGATTTTGAGATATGTCACTTCCTTTACTGGTCGATAATCGGATTCTGTTGAAAGAAGTTTCATGTCCGAAAATCTTCTTCTAAAGATGTTGGGTGCTTCTTTCTTCTGGGAATTGGAAGTTGCTTTAGCAGCTTCAGGCCTGTGCATATCTTAACTAGCGGACTTAGTCCGAAAAGAATATTGCCTGCTCTTCGTAGAGCAACTATGAGTTTCTTACTAGGCTAAAAGTAGTCATTATATGACATTCTCCTATGCGTCTAAAGGCAAGGATGGAGAAAGACCAACTTCCCTCTAGTCTGATGGATCGCTTTCTCTTGCGCATTAATGAATGGATCGAGGAATTGCGTATGAAAGGTGTATGGTCTATCTTAGACTATCTATCTAGTACGATCGATCAAGTCATTCAGTACAGTCTCTTCGTCGGTCTCGGTCGTTGTAGTTGATATGGATTCTGATTAATTCGTTGTTATGATGTTCCAGTTTCTGTTTGTACATCTTTCTCCCATGCTTTCCGTTGGTCAACAACCAACAAAAGTCAGTGTTCTATCCTTCTTCACTACTCCTACAGGCTTGACGGAGTTAAGCTGTCTGGAGGGAATTTCTTTGTCTCAATCAAGAATGCCTCAACAGCGTTTATCCATTTTTCAGTATGGGTCGAACCTTGACCCGCGAACTATGGAACAAGGTGATTTGATCGAACTTTCTAATTCTATCTCTGATCTCGCATATGAAACGAGTAATTTGGCTAGCCGTGCTCATTCCAATAGTTCCGCTTCTGAGGCATCCACTGGGGTCCGAAATGAGCTGCCTTCTTCTTCTCCAGATCTTAGTGAAAACTTTGATGATCTTTCTCGTTTCTTTCAAGGAAAGATAGAGGAAATAGGAGCGGACTTGCCATCCAACTGGTCTCCCGAAGAATTTACCCGGATGGTGATTGGGGAAGAGGAGGTGCTAGACCCATCTTATCTATCTGATGTCTACTCTAACCTTTTAGAGTGTGGATTTCATAGTTGCTATTGGGAGCAGGCTTTCGAATATATAAAACTAATTTATGGTTTTATATAATTAATTTAAAGTCAGCCATGTACTACTATTGGTCATACAATTGTTTTCTAATTGTCTTTCTTTTTTTCTATGCCCTTTAAAAAAAGCCACCACATATCGTATCAAGCAATTGCATTGTTTGCCTTAATGATGTCCTTTCTGATCTTATTTGTATTCTGATTGAGGGTTTCATCTCTCAAAGGAGAGGCGGGCTAATCCCCGAAAATGCCCGTTAATAAAGCGTTGGGGTTCCAAACCTAGTTTTTTGGAGGCGAGCAGC